AGAAATAAGGAATCAATCGATTTTTTGGATAATCCATATTATTATATGGATTTATATTTATACAGATAAAACAGATAAAACATCCTGCAAATAATTTTGATACTAATAGAACCTTACTCTCTCAAAAATCTAAAGATAAAATAAAAACTGTGATGAGATAATAAATAAGAATTTGGATGTGCGTCAAAATCGAATCTGCTTTTCAACCGGGAGGGTCAAAGTTTTTTTTGTTTGAATCATTTTTCTTTTATTAAGTTATAAGTTGAAAAGTTCATTAAATAATTGAAGAAGTTCCATTTATTCAATGAATTACTCCCCCCTAACCCCTTTCGTTTGTCCACTACTTCTTATGAATTATGAATCTAAACAAAAGGTTTCGATAAACCCGAAAAAGAAGGAATAGTAATCTTTGACGAACAGACGAAGGGGATAAAAAATTATTATTATTTCAATACAAGACGACACAAGAAAGGTCGGAAAATCCTTTCTTGTGTCGAGTAGAAGCTTAGGAAGAATAGTAATTCCTACTGGTGGAAGTATTTGTTTCTTCCGTTTACCCCGACCATTCCTTGTATTCTCTTCCTTTGTATTTGTATTCCTATTGTCTATTACTAGGAATGGGATGGATACAAGTAATGAATTCAAGACATCCTGCGAAAACAGTATAAACAAAGCAAGCAAAAAGGTTTACAGAATTTTTTGATCATACAGAATTGTATCGATCGGAAATACAAAAATTCGGCGCTTTTTACCAGCTCCGTGGTAAAGAATCTATGGATCTAGAAATTCATTTCGTACAATTGAACCTTTTCAAACTGTTTCTTTTTAAGAACCAAAAAAATTTGTGCCAAAATAACGGATGCCAAGAAGAACAAAAGGCCTTGGATGCGTAATGGATCTTGAAGCACTATTTCCGCGTCTCCCTGACCAAATCCTCCCACATTAGGATTGCTTGTTAATGGTTGATCAAGCTTGATGGATTCACCCTCTGAAACAAGAAGTTCTGGTCCTGGAGGTATAATATCAACCCCTTGATGTCCATCCGATGCATCAACTATGGTTATTTCATATCCCCCCTTTTCTTTACGTACTATTCTACTTACTATTCCTGCTGATGTCGCATTATAGACTGTATTGTTACTCTTGCTCCCATCCGGATAAATCTGACCCCTTCCCCTATTCCCACCTACATATATGGGATATTTTAAGAAGTGAACATCTTTTTTCGTAGCAGGGTCGGGGGAGAGAATGGGAAAGACAATTTCACTATATTTCTGACCGGGAACGGGACCTATCACAAGAATATTTTTTTTAGTAGGACGATAACTCTGAAAAGCTAGATTTCCCGTCTTTTCTTTCATTTCGGGAGAAATACGATCTGGGGGGGCTAATTCGAATCCCTCGGGTAAAATAAGAACAGCCCCCACATTCAAAGCCCCCTTTTTACCATTAGCAAGAACTTGTTTCAGTTGCGTATCATAAGGGATTCGAACAACTGCTTCAAATACAGTATCAGGAAGCACAGCTTGCGGAACTTCAATATCCACGGGCTTATTAGCTAAATGGCAATTGGCACATACAATTCGTCCAGTTGCTTCTCGTGGATTTTCATAACCCTGCTGCGCAAAAATGGGATATGCATTTGAAATAGATGCCCGAGTTATTACATATATCATAATCGATACAGAAATGGATCGAGTCATCTGTTCCTTTACCCAAGAAAAAGTATTTCTATTTTGCATGGTCCAATCGTTGATCCCGGAATTTATACAATAAATGAGAAAGGTAGCTAGCTAGTATAGTTCCCTATCCACGAGTCTGCCATTGTACTGGAATAATTGTACAAATATAGGACGAATAACTTGACCAGGTAAACAGGTAGAAGTATAAAGAATCAGTAAGATTGAAAATACTTTCCTTATACACGAAGAAACATTCTAATTTGATTCATATCATTCAATGAATGAGTTCTTCATTCATTCATTGAATGATAAATGACTACAAGTGAAGGAGATACACAATTTAAATAATGGAAGATCCAATATTTCACAATTGTATCTAGAATAACTGGAAAAGTGGAAACAAGACCAGATATAATTTGATCATTATGAGCCAATCCAAAATCGTTGTAGACCGAACCAATTATAAGTTCCCAACCATGGGTCGAGTGAAATCCAATCCATAAATCAGTAACTAAAAGAATTGAAAAAGCTTTTATTGTGTCACTTAAATTATAGAGAAATTCCTGAACCCAAGAATTTAGAATTCTAAGTTCTTCATTACCCAGAATAAAATAACCACTTAGAATAGCGAAACATATTATATTTGTCGAGAAATGCAAAATGATATGTAGATTATACTCATTGTGTGTTTTGATCAATTGTATCGTTTCCTTGTGTATTTCTATACGAAGCTTTTGTATATGTGTGTCCGGGTACTCCTTTATCATTTCGTCCAACAGGAATAGTTCTTCTAATTCTATGAATCTGTCTAGAACGTTTTTCTCTTTAATATTATTCAAAAAAGTTTCGGATTGCCGGGTATTCCACCAATTAGTAATCCAAGGTTCCAGACTTTTCTTAAATGAGAGAGAGACCCACCAGGGCAAAAATACTATAGATATGAGATATGGGAGGGAAGTCAATGTGTGTGTGTTTTTTTTTCATTTTGTATATGTGAATTGTTAAGGTATCGAACCTATAAATCTATTCCCATTTTTGTCTTCAAATTTCGTCCTTGGATCTAGATATAGAAGTAGAATAAGGGTCCTTTTCGGCTAAGATATATATATAGAATTCCCGGAGATATCTCAATTGGGAAAATTCGAACTAATTTCATCTAAATTTGATTATCCGTTCGATGAATACTCGAAAACCCACTGGAAGTCACGAATATTCGTCGGATTTCGAGACGAAAAAACCCCCCTCGCATCAATATTTAGAAATGAATCACCATATAACCAAAGCCCGGAAATAACGTTTCAAATTCTTGAACCTAAAAAGAGAGATTCTATATTACGATTACGAAATCCAAGTTCGGATATATTTGATGAAGCATACTTATTAGTTATTAGATTATAATTATAGTAGATAATACTTTTTACTAGTATAAAATATATTACTAGTAATATATTTTATACTAGTAAAAAGTAGAAAAAAAATGGAGTTGGTTTACAAAAAATTGCTTTTGATTATAGTTGTTGTTCCATATACGTTCTCCTGCTTTTGTTTTATTCTATGTGGTCTCCTCGACAACGGAACGGGAAAAAATCGAATATGTTTCGCTCGAATGAACATTCTGCGGAAACTTCAGTTGTCTTAAAAGGGGAATTCACAAGTGTCTTTTCTCATGCTGGGAAGACATTTATTCTTCAGTTCATTTCAAAATACTTCAATTGGTACGCGCAAGAAACAGGCCGATTCAGCAGCTTTTTGTTCAATTTCTCGTGGAGTCAAATTATCATCAGTACGAGTCAATGGAATGGCTCCCTGGCCTCTGATTTCCATATAAAGGACACGACGAGGATAAAGACCCTCTTTAATCTCCATTCTGATGGATTGTATATCTCTCATAAGGAAACGAAGGAAAATGCGACGATTTATTCCCGGGAATCCCCAACGAAAAATACATACTATTCCTTCCTTTCTATCAAAGCGGTCATAACCACTACCTACATTCCACGAAATTGTGCACCACAAATAGGAGCTAATGAATAGACCTGCAATCCCATAAAAAGACATCACAATCCCTTGTGGAAAAAAAAGGATTTGCTGAGATGGAAATACGGATATCAGATTCCTACCAAGATAACTGGAAGTTCCAACCACTAAGAACCCTAGTGAACCTAAAAAAAGGATACAGGCCCAACAAAAATTACTTGTTTTCCGAGACCCCGTTATAAGTTCTATCCATATATGTTCTGATTGCCAGTTCATACTATACTAGATCCGCTTGCATTCGATTGGAATTGAGAGAATAACCAAAATGAATTTGACTTTACTTCTATTGATCCCGAAGTAACTCTCATCAACTAGCACTATTTTGATGGAAACCATCAGGAATAATTGGTTATATACGTTGACTTTTTATTTAAAATATTCGCCAATCCATTCATTTTTTACCAGCTATATCCATATATATGCATTTACGCGGATATCATGTGTCCGTATGCATAACAAACAGTTCTTTCCTTTGTGTTCGAAAAGAGCCACATATCGTACCATATTAAACTAAATAAATATATGTATTATGATCCCGTTATGATACCGTGTTCAAATAAATTGATGAGAATTGGTTCCGTCGGATCTATACAATCTTATTTTTTTGGACATGAAGAGATAAAGAAGCCATTGCAATTGCCGGAAATAATAGGCCCACTAAGGGCACAAAAATGGAGGGTAAGTTGAGATCTGTCATAGAACGGGTGCCCCTTTCTTTATACCTATTATAAAGATATCTTTATGATAAGATATCTTTATAATAGGTATAAATGAAATCTATTATAAGTGCAAGGAATGTCGAATTAAATGAAGTGTACCTAATTCATCGCACTTATAATTTTTCAAAATGAATTTTTTGATTATTCTTCTTCCATATCTTCTTTCTAATTCCTTATCTTCTTTCTAATAAGGAGTTTTTTTATTAGTATGAACTAGATATAAATAATTGTTCGCTACAAATCATTGAATTTCTACTTGAATTTCAATTTCCTTCATTTTGATTCAAGGGAAAGAAACCGTGTAGTTGGAATAGTTCGCTCAGAACAGCTTTTAAAGGATTACGTGGTACGATTGAGTCGAATAAGCCTTTCTGGAATAAATATTCCGCCGATTGCGAACCCTCCGGTACTGTCGTATTCAATGTTTGTTCAATTACTCTTTTACCTGCAAATGCAATGTAGGCATCTGGTTCAGCAATAATAATATCTCCCAACATACCAAAACTCGCTGTTACTCCACCGGTTGTAGGAGATGTAAGAATTGGGACATAGAATAACCTCCGTCTTGATTGATAATTATGTAAAACGGAAGAGATTTTTGCCATTTGCATCAAGCTCAAACTTCCTTCTTGCATACGTGCTCCTCCGGAAGCACACACAATAATGACAGGTAGAGATCGATTAGTCGCATACTCGAGCAAACGGGTAATTTTCTCGCCAACTACGGATCCCATACTACCCCCCATGAACTCAAAATCCATAACCCCAATTGCTATCGAGATACCGTTTAGTTGACCTACGCCCGTTTGAACAGCTTCAGTTAAACCCGTCTTTCTTTGATAAGAATCGATACGATCTCTATAGGGTTCTTCCTCTGAATGAAATTCGATAGGGTCCATAGAGACCATATCCTCATCCATGGGATCCCAAGTGTCCGGATCAATCGAAAGTTCAATTCTATCTGAACTGCCCATTTTCAAATAAAATCCGCATTGCTCGCAAATATTCATTTTTGACCTCAAATCTTTTTTATAATTTAATCCCAAACAATTTTCACATTGAACCCATAAATGTTTGTATTTCTCGAAACAACTTTCATTATTTTCATTATTATTCGTTCTTATACCAGTACCATTACTAGAACTCCCGCTTTCACTATCACTTATACTATCACTTATACTTTCACTATCACTTATACTAATATTAGTACCGTAGGTATCACCTGAAATAGAACTGACTTCAAACATGCTCGGATAATTATTATTACTTATGCTCGCACTGGGATAATTGTTTACGCTAGGATAATCTTTCTTTTTCTTCTCATCCCCACAGCAACAATCTTTCTTTTTCTTCCCATCTCTACAACCGCAACCCCTATTCCTCTCTCTCTCTTGACAGTGAGGACAATAAGGACAATAATAATTTTTCTCCCCATCCCCACAGCAACAAACTTTCTTTTTCTTCCCATGTCCACAGCAACAAACTTTCTTTTTCTTCCCATCTCCACAGCAACAATTATCATTGTTGTCATAACGATAATTATGATAATAATTAGAATTCAAAAACATTCTTTCTAGTTCCGTCCGAATAGAATTATCAGTGTCAATCTCAGTAGTAGAAGAACGATTAATGTAAATTTCAACAGTATTCTCTTTAGTATCATGGTATACAGAATAACCCTGCCCCTTACTATCCTTAAATAAAACGAAAAAATGTTCCTTAGTGTTAGGCGGAACAGGAATAATCTTGAGATCATTAAATTCCAATTTAGATAAAGAATCAGAAGAATTAAGATTATGAAAAGGGCAAATGCTACTACGACTCCTGGAATCGGGTATTTTTCTCCCAATATCCTCCTTTGGAGGTTCTTGATTTTTAGTAGTATGCCCAAGAGTATCAACAGTATGAGATCCAATGGTAGCCTTATTTGCACCGGTGTATCCAAGAGGGTCAACATTATGGGACCCGGCAGTTCCTTTATTTTCACTAGTAGATTCCTCCCTATTTTTATTTTTATTTTTATTGGTACTGGTGGATTCCTCTCCATTTTCACTGGTACTGGTGGATTCCTCTCCATTTTCACTGGTACTGGTGGATTCCTCTCCATTTTCACTGGTACTGGTGGATTCCTCTCTATTTTCACTGCCAAGATTATCAAAATCATATACATATAATTCGTTGATTTCTTGATTTTCAATAGGATAAAAAAATGCGTCCATCTCTTGATCTTCATTAGTGGAACCATAAAAACTATACATTGATTTACTCAGCCCACACCCATGTTCCACCTTTTTGTTAAAATTAAAAAACATCAAATTGAACCACCGTTTTTTCGTAGTCATAAAACCCCCTTTTAGGAAATAAATAAAATATAATATAATTATATTATTATATTATATTATATTTAGAAATGATAGAAATGGTTAATAATATACTATTACTATAGTAAAGTAAAAATAGTCTTATATATAGAAAGTTTCAAGTGATTAGATCAAATTCAAATGGAGAGAGCGCGAGTCGAACCCCCGACCCCTATCAATACAGAGTAAGGATCGTACCGGCACCGATTCAAAAGAGTCTCGGTACTAATATAGTATAATCTTTTATATCGAAATTTTCAAGTGATTAGATCAAATTCAAATGGAGAGAGCGCGAGTCGAACCCCCGACCCCTATCAATACAGAGTAAGGATCGTACCGGCACCGATTCAAAAGAGTCTCGGTACTAATATAGTATAATCTTTTATATCGAAATTTTCAAGTGATTAGATCAAATTCAAATGGAGAGAGCGCGAGTCGAACCCCCGACCCCTATCAATACAGAGTAAGGATCGTACCGGCACCGATTCAAAAGAGTCTCGGTACTAATATAGTATAATCTTTTATATCGAAATTTTCAAGTGATTAGATCAAATTCAAATGGAGAGAGCGCGAGTCAAACCCCCGGTACAAATAATTCATACAACGGATTAGCAATCTGACGCTTTAGTCCACTCAGCCATAATAAGTCATTCGATTATATGATATATAAATATAGAAATAGTTGCAAATTCAATACAATAC